CAGTCTGAAGGAAGAAAAAACGTTTAATTTATAAAATACCTATTTGCATTTTTTTTTTTTTTTTAGTCCGGTCGCGAGGTCTGACTGAATAGTAAGTATGAATCATAGTTCAAATATTTCTTTTCTTGATCTATTCTACAATATTCATATTCCGTGCTCCAGATACTAGAATAAATATCCGACGAGGTAGAATCATCTTAATAGAGATGACAGACTATTCTCTGTATTATCAATAGGATCAATTATAACAAGTCACACACTCATATTCCGGAAATACCGAAACAAAAAAATTCCACGGTCGAACTACCAGAATGAGAAATCTGAGTTTTAAGTGCGTTTTTCTTTTTTTATTGAAAAACTAGAACTAGGACTTTATAGTCCTTAGGAACCTAATTCATTGAAATTCCATCCAATAAAACGGATGAATTATAAATTTCCAAAATGATAGATAAAAATATCGCAAACAGAGCCATTGCGACCCCCATAAGTGGTGTAGTCCCCCAGCCCGGAGCTACTTTACCATATTCCGAATTCAATGGTTTCAATAAACTTCCTATATTAGTTTGTCTTGGCCTAGATTTAGAACTATCCTCAACGGTTTGTGTAGCCATAAATCTTATTTAATGATTGGTTAAGATCTGTTGACTTTGTATACCATTTGGTTGTAGTTGTAAATAAACGATCTTATCGTAGATCCATTGTGATCCTTAAATTATCTAGAAATGGAAACAGCAACCCTAGTCGCCATCTTCATATCTGGTTTACTTGTAAGCTTTACTGGGTACGCCTTATATACCGCTTTTGGGCAACCCTCTCAACAATTAAGAGATCCATTTGAAGAACACGGGGACTAATTGAAGTAATGAGCCTACCAATGGTAGGCTCGTTACTTCAAATTAAGATGATCAAAAATTATTTTTTAGTCGGAACCTTAGGTGGTTCTCGAAAAAAGATAGCGAAAAAAATTATCCCTAAAGTCGAGACTAAGAGAAATGTATAAACCAATGCTTCCATAGATTTGATCGTGGTTTACAATTATAGCTTCCACACCTATTCATTTTGGATCATTTACTATAGTAAAGAAAGGGAAAGAATTAAAGATGGCGATTCAATCAAGTCACGATTTTTCTGATACCTTATGTCATCAAAATGTCATCAAATAAAAAAAGTGGAAACGAAAGATATCAGAGTAATATTCTATCAGACTACTTGTCTTCTTGTAGTTGGATCTCCAAGCTTTTGGAATGCTCCAAATTCCACTTGAGAATCCAAATCTGGATCAATACCAGCAAAAACATCTCTGAACAAGGTTCTAGCGCCATGCCAAATGTGTCCGAAAAAGAAGAGCAAAGCAAATGTGGCATGCCCAAAAGTGAACCAACCCCTTGGACTGCTCCGAAAAACACCATCGGATTTCAAAGTAGCTCGGTCTAATTCAAAAATTTCACCCAGTTGGGCGCGTCTAGCATATTTTTTCACAGTAGCAGGATCACTATAACTGACTCCATTGAGTTCGCCACCATAGAACTCGACAGTTACACCCACTTGTTCGACACTATACTTGGATTCTGCCCTTCTAAAAGGAACATCGGCTCTCACAATTCCGTCTCCGTCTACCAAAACTACGGGGAATGTTTCAAAAAAAGTGGGCATACGACGTACAAAAAGCTCGCGGCCTTCTTTATCTCTAAAGATGGGGTGTCCTAACCATCCAACAGCTATTCCATCCCCGCTGTCCATTGAGCCGGCTCTGAATAATCCCCCTTTTGCCGGATTATTACCAATGTAATCATAAAAAGCTAATTTTTCGGGGATTTTAGACCAAGCTTCCGAAAAACTCAGATTTTCAGCTAGTCCTGTGCTAACTCTTCGATATATTTCTTGCTGGAAGTATCCCTGATCCCACTGATAACGAGTGGGGCCAAATAATTCGATTGGGGTAGTTGCTGAACCATACCACATAGTTCCAGCAACAACGAAAGCTGCGAAAAAAACAGCAGCGATACTGCTGGAAAGTACAGTTTCAATATTGCCCATACGTAATCCTTTGTATAGACGTTGAGGCGGACGGACACTAAGATGAAATAAACCCGCTAATATGCCCAATGTACCCGCTGCAATATGATGAGAGGCTATTCCTCCCGAAACAAAAGGATCAAAACCTTCTGCGCCCCACGCTGGATTTACAGATTGTACTTTTCCAGTTAGCCCATAAGGATCGGACACCCATATTCCAGGACCATACAAGCCTGTTACATGAAATGCGCCAAAGCCAAAGCAAGCCAACCCTGAGAGAAATAAATGAATTCCAAAGATCTTGGGCAAATCCAAAGAAGGTTTTCCGGTACGTTCATCAGAGAATATTTCTAGATCCCAATACACCCAATGCCAGATAGCTGCCAAGAAGCACAAGCCAGAAAACACAATATGTGCCCCTGCCACACCTTCGTAACTCCAAATACCCGGATTCGGTATAGTTCCTCCTGAAATACTCCACCCACCCCATGAATTGGTTATTCCTAAACGAGTCATAAAGGGTATAACGAACATACCCTGTCTCCACATTGGATCAAGAACCGGGTCAGAAGGATCAAAAACTGCTAATTCGTATAGAGCCATCGAGCCGGCCCAACCAGAAACTAGAGCTGTATGCATTATATGGACAGAAAGTAACCGACCGGGATCATTCAATACGACAGTATGAACACGATACCAAGGTAAACCCATGGAAATACCCCTTTTTTATCAAATATCAAAGAAAAATGGACACTATGTAACTTTATCGCATTGGAAAAGACTATACTATGTTATGTACCTAACCTTTTCAATAGATTTTGTATGAGAAAGGGTTAAGATTTATTTCGTTCCATTGAAAATAACGGAACAATTTTGTTCGTAAGAACAAAGAGAAGCAGATCTATTCTATACTCGATAAGTACCAATACGCAATGGGGGTTGGGCCCCCTTTTTTTTGTAGAATGAATGCGTAGATACTTGTTTATCATTCAAATGATCGACTCGCTCGTGAAAATTCTTTATTCATTCTGTCTTCTTCCGGAAATATTCACCCAATCCATGTATCCAATTTATGTTTAAAATAGAATAAACATAAAAAAATGAAGACAATAAATTCATTGGTACGTTTCCATATTAAAGTGAAGTATAGTACTTAACTTTTTTCTTTAATTTAATGCCCGTTGGTGTTCCAAAAGTACCTTTTCGGAATCCTGGAGAGGAAGACGCAGTTTGGGTTGACGTATAGTGCGGCTTGTCAGATATATTAGGTCATATGGGGTTTACCCGTTGTCTCCACCGATCGGGATATCCCCCGTTTCGCCCAAGAAATATTGATTGAACCATCAATTATTCGGAGCGTGAAGTGCAATTAGATCAATTTATATTGGGGATCAATATTATTAAGAATTTATGGTTAACTTGTAACGATAAAATAAAGTATCCAGGCTCCGTTCAGAAAATATCAAATTGGTAATATATATGATTACTATTTGTATCATAAACATTCTTTATTTATATTTAATTTATGCTTTCTATATATTATTTTATTAGGAGTGATCTCAAATTGCCATTCAATAGCATGGAATAATTTGAGGGAAAGCATGAAATGAAACATAAAAAAAAAAAAAAAATAAAGAAGCGGTACTGAGATAATTTGCCCTATATGTGCAAATAGAATTTGGACAAATCTTTACCCGGAGTAGAACACGAACCTAAAAAAATTGAAAGGGCCTATTCAAGAACAAGAAAATGCCATCGTGATTTGAATTTCGATGAAATAATACATCAATGAGAGGTTAGTTTAATAAGTTCAATAATTTTTTTGATAAGGAAGAGAAAGGGAACCAAAACTCATGTTTTTGAAAAATCGAAGAAAAGCCCTTCTTTAGAAAAAGAAAAACCTGTTACAAAAAATAAATGAAGACTAGAATTGATACATTGATTGATTTTTTTTTTTCGCAATTTTTTGAACCGTATGCATCCAAAGGTGCACGTATGGTTCCTAAGGGATACAATTTTGTCCTAATCAACCGACTTCATCGAGAAAGATTACTTTTTTTAGGCCAAGAAGTTGATAGCGAGATCTCCAATCAACTTGTGGGTCTCATGGTATATCTCAGTATAGAAGATAATACTAGGGATTTTTATTTGTTTATAAACTCCCCCGGCGGATGGGTAATACCAGGAATAGCCATTTATGATACTATGCAATTTGTGCCACCCGATGTACATACAATATGCATGGGATTAGCTGCTTCAATGGGATCTTTCATTCTGGTTGGAGGAGAAATTACCAAACGTCTAGCATTCCCTCACGCTTGGCGCCAATGAGTTAAAAAAAAAAAAAAAAAGACTATGCCTTCGCCATATCGAATATAAATAATCGAATTAGGAAAAATTAAGTAATAATAGCATGGCACTTTGAGTTCGATATGAACAAACCATTATTGTTTTTTATAACCTGAGATTTTGTATCGAGATAGTAGTATGAAATAACCTTTATTTGCGATTTTATCTTATGTGTCGGGAGGACATTTTAGCGTCACAAATCATTTTTTCCTTATTTGATCATATCAGAAAGACACTTTGGGATTGCCAAATCACAAACTAGATAAATATATAAATATCTAATATAAAGCAACAGAACCATCATAGTATTTTTTTACTCTTATGATAAAGAAGGATGGCAAATGGATTATTCAACGATCTGGCTGGATCGGATAGATTCTATTTCTTTCCCTCTTCTCTGGAGGAGGGGGTTAGTAAATTCCATTGCAGAGCCGTATGCAATGCACAAAAGGTGCCTGTACGGTTGTTCTATTCTATTTTTTTCTTCTTTTTTTATCCCTTTAATTTAAATCCCATCATGCGAGATAGAAGAACCATTCATGATGTTATCTCAATATCATCAGGGTTATGATTCACCAACCTGCTAGTTCTTTTTATGAGGCACAGGCAGGAGAATTTATCCTGGAAGCGGAAGAACTCCTGAAACTTCGCGAAAACCTCACAAAAGTTTATGTACAAAGAACAGGCAACCCTTTGTGGGTTATATCCGAAGACATGGAACGAGATGTTTTTATGTCGGCAACAGAAGCCCAAGCCCATGGCATTGTTGATCTTGTAGCGGTTGAAAATGAAAATACTTCGGATTTCGTATAAATCCATGATTCCGTTTTATTTTCAACCATAATTCGAATTTTACACGATTTGATATCTTATATTGAAATTGAATCGAAATAATTAATAATCATCAATCAAAAATCAGGTTAAGATCGATCTAAACCAACCCATTCCATAATATAATTTTATATATCCGACATGCCAACTATTAAACAACTTATTAGAAACACAAGACAGCCAATAAAAAATGTCACGAAATCCCCCGCTCTTCGAGGATGTCCTCAGCGTCGAGGAACATGTACTAGGGTGTATGTGCGACTCGTTCAGATCATGAGCTCGAGCAAATGAGACAATTTTTCCAGTATCAATGATTAATACCAATGAATAGATAGAGTAAAAGAACGCTATTTACTATCTAAAATGGGGATATATTATATACCCTTATTGTTTCTTGTATATTGTGTATGGAATTTATGGTTTTCATTGGTGCAAATCCAACCACCTCAATTTGAGATGAGAAGCAATTCTCCATTGGTAGCAAATGGTTATCCATTAAGCGGAGGAAATGGTATTATAAGGATAAGAAACAAAAAGGTTATGCCCATATTCTTGAAAGAACGGACTAACAGGGTCAGCTACCTAGCCAACTTTCATAATTAAATGCCGTTACTGTATGGATAGCTCTTACTGTGAAAAAGGCCTATTACTGTATAATTAATGGGTAGAGCCCAAGAATGTTAACTATACAAGTTAACAATACCATTTGATTAAATGAGAGATGAGGCTCCGGCGCATAGAGAGGGCCTCACCGTTTAAGAAGTAACCATAGAAACGAAGGAACCCACTATTTTTTTTATAGTATTTGGTAGAATTTCTTAGTTCCAGGTGAACCAAATGTCTGGCCTGGAAAGAATAAAACTAAAAAATAGTGGTTGGGAAGGTCATAGTAGCAAAAGCCATTGGAATTTATATTTTATATATCGGAATAATCCGTTTTGTTATTAACCGACCGGGGGGGACAAATAATGACTGAAAGAAGAGAATTCAATTAGTTATTCATTAAAGTTTAATTTGATTCAATGACCAGAGTTAAACGAGGGTATACAGCTCGGAGACGTCGAACAAAAATTCGTGTATTTGCATCAACTTTTAGAGGGGCTCATTCAAGACTTACGCGAACAATTACTCAACATAAAATGAGAGCTTTGGTTTCCTCTCATCGAGATAGGGGCAGGCAAAAGAGAAATTTTCGTCGTTTGTGGATCACTCGGATAAATGCAGTAACTCGCGAGAATAAAGTATTCTATAGTTATAGTCGATTAATACACAATCTGTACAAGGGGCAATTGCTTCTTAATCGTAAAATACTTGCGCAAATAGCTATATCAAATAAGAATTGTCTTTACATGATTTCCAATAAGATCATAAAATAAAGGAAACTATAAAGTAATATACAGGAATGATTGAACAAGAATTCCCCGGAGAATGAACTCCGGGAAGATAGAATAAACTAAATTGAGATAAAATTAAGATAAGAAAAGTAGTAGGAATGAACAAACATGCTTCAATAAAAAAAATTGCTTATCCCCCTTATTTTTGTTTCTTATAAGACAAGAATTAAACCTGGATTCTGGGTCTTTTCGAGCAAAACATCCAATCCATTTGAGCTTGAATTCCAATTGGAGTTTTGAGTCAATTGAGGAATATGCCTATTTATTTCTGGCTCTAGGACCCACAGTTCTAGGGATCGACTCGGTTCTCTCAAGTTGTTTCTCATTATTAAGAAAAGGTAACGAAGATAAAATACGAGCTTGTTTTATAGCAATAGTAATTAATCGTTGTTGTTTCAAGGTCAATTTATTTATCCGTCTAGATAATATTTTTCCTTGTTCACTAATAAATCGACTAATTAAACTCATGTTTCTATAATCAATTCGATCCCCCGAGACAATTGGGGGCAAACGCCGACGAAAAGAGAGCTTGGATTTACGAAAAGGTTGCTTAGATTTATCCATGGTTTATTCCTTATTTCTAAAATTCTATTTCTTTATTAATTTAAGATCTGGCCAAAGTGGGGTTTGATTTGTATAATTTATAATTTTAATATAATTTGTATTATATTATGATTATGTTATATGTTCTTCCTCTTTCTGCTCTTTGAGTTGGAATGGAAAGATTGCACATATGTTCCGTTCGATCTATTTCTTTATTTCCCCATGAATCGTATGCCTGTGACAATAACGACAAAATTTTCTCAATTCTAATCGACTGGGTGTATTGTGTCGATTCTTTTGAGTAATATATCTAGAAATACCCGGCGATTCTTTATTGACACCATTTCGGGCACAACAACAAGTACATTCCAAAATAATTATGACCCTTACATCTTTACCCTTGGCCATGAACCCCCTTTGGATCGACTTAACTTTTCTATTTTCGATCTGAAAATAAAAAGAACAAAAAATTAATAGAAGTTACTAATTTGAAATTAATTTTCAAAAGATTTCATTGTAATTAATATTAATTAATTCAATTAATTTAAGAGTAATAATGAAAATTAAATGGATTGAATATATATATTTTTTTTATTTAATTTTATTTAAATATCAATTATATATTATAATATTATATATAATTTTAAGTAATACAATTTTTTCTAACTATCAATTATTCCTATACTAATACCAATATTTCAGTTATGTATCTTCTTTACTGTGTTATGATTTCGTGGAGCCTCTCCACGACTGGACCCGCATTTCTATTTATGTTTTTCCAAATCTAATTTTATTAGATCAACTTTTTGCTTGGGTTTAATACATTTATTTTTGATTTTTTAATCACGTCACATAGAATTAAATCTCTAATTTTTTTATTTTTTGCATATCAATAACTAGAATCAAAAAAAAGGAAATGACAAGGCGTCTGGGAATAAACGATTAATCTCTATCAATAGACCCGCTAAAGACCCAAACCATAGAGTACTTAGCACAGGTGCCGTGGAGAGATATGTTTTTATATCTCGCATTGAAAATCCTCCTTTTTATTGTTTATTGTAAAACTATAGACATAGATTATATATATGAGCAGATGTCGTAGTTCAAGATCATTTGTATTTATTTTTATGCAGAATTCCTAACTAAAATGGATATGTACAATGAACGAGTCAATGTTCTTGTCCTTAAAAAAAAAAGCCTGAGTGTTATCGATTAATATTAATTTTTTATGCGTTTAGGTTTTAGATGTATATAATATAAATACAATATTTTAATATAAAAAATAAAGTATAAAATCAAGAAGAAAATATAAATGTGGAAAACAAGACAAGGATTTTGTACAATGACATTGTAAAACAATTTTTAAAAGGGATGTAGCGCAGCTTGGTAGCGCGTTTGTTTTGGGTACAAAATGTCACGGGTTCAAATCCTGTCATCCCTACCTATTACTTCTACTAATGGGCAGTAACGGGAGATTACTCGAGATTGATTAAATTTTAAAATTGGCTATATAATCTTTAATTTTTGCATAGTATACTAGGTGTTTGCAAGATATTTTTAGGTACATAGAATTTTTTTTTTACAGTCGTATCCCCTGTAATAAGAAAGCGCTCTTAGTTCAGTTCGGTAGAACGCGGGTCTCCAAAACCCGATGTCGTAGGTTCAAATCCTACAGAGCGTGATGTTATGTCGAATCACATACAATAAAATAACTTAATAAACTTAAATTTGACCTCCTTTCAAGGAAAGGAGTAGGAGGTCAATCAAAAAATATATTATTCAATCAAAGGTCCAATTGATCACCACGTCTGTATTGTAAATATGCAGTTACGAATAATCCTGCCAAAGTAATAGGAATTAGACCTAAAACGATTCCAAATAAAAAAACTTCAATCATTTCTATTTTTTGTTTGAGAGAATAAAAAGAGAGGTAAGATCTATCCCTAAATATTAATCTGAATTGTTCGCGAATCTCAATAACCGAGAATTGGCAATTCCCGCGCCCGCGGGACTATGGAAGATCTGGCATTTAAGAGAAATACTTATTTTTATAAATTGTTCATTCAATTTATTTCAAATAAGTCGTATCTTGTTCAAACCAATCAATAGAGCTGAGGTTATAGTTGAAACAGCTAATAGAAAACCGAAATAACTAGTTATAGTAGACATGAAAGGGCTAAATTAGATATGTTCTTTTACTACATATGTTGATAAAACACTTACCTAAGTTTCAATTTTCCCAGATACGACAGTAAGAAAAACTATTGACAGTAGACAATATTAACTTAGTTCCATCTTAATTGATCAGTCATTATAGATAGCACTAAAAAAGATAGAATTACATAGTAGAAAAAATCGATTGCTCTGATGTGACATCAACCGGTCATGTGATTCCAAATCAACAGATTCATTGTGCAATTCGTGAGTTGAGTGAAAGTAATAAAAACTCTATCGTATAACTCAAAAAAAAAAAAAAATTAAGTCATTTTTGAAAAAAAAAAAGAATAATTGGATTTTAAAATAATTTCAATTTGAATCATTTTTTTTTTTTTTTTTTTCATTTCGGGTCCAACTCGATTTGAAGATGAGCAACTCCCAGTATCTTTTTAGCTTCTACACTACTGTCTTTCCATATCATAGAGTTCTATCTTTGTAGTTCAGTCAAAAAATAACCTTGCTTTGGCAACAACCGTTGTTGCATCACCAATATTCTGTATATTGATTGTTCTAACTATTTTCGGTTTTTTCATCAAACACACTATCATATCATAATCTATGTTATTATTTATTGTATTATGTATTGTATAACCAACTAAGCTAAGTAAATGAAAGTATTCTAAACAAAAAAATCTTTAACCATAAAAAGG